ACTTAAGGGTTGGTTAGCTTAGTCAATCCGGCCCGAGACGCGTTCGTTGACAAAACCGCCGTAGGAATTCCGACTTTTCAATAGAGCGGAGGCGAACTGAGATCAACGAGAAGGAGGCCCTACTCACTACAAACGAATACACCACAAGATCGAACTGCACTCATGCCTCCACCGCATCAAGTTGACCGCCCTCCCTACGTAGTGATTCTATCAATCATGTACGTAGGGAGGACCTTCCATTCTGATTGGTATATCATGAAAAAAGAAAGCCATTTGCACCAGGCGCACTGCGCTTTCCCTTGCCCAGATGTTTGCCTTTCTAAGTCAAGTAATGGTGACCCTAGAAGCCTGGAGCTTCGTAACATGTTGACGAAGACCTCCGAACTGAGGGTTCGGTCAGTAGAAGGGACGACTTTGTCTCCCCGGAAGAAGAATAGCCCCGCTCTCTAGCCGACTGATCCCCTTGATCATATAACTGGGAGGGAACATGTCACATTAGAGGTGAACGATCAGAGGTGTCCTCTAATCACCACGATGAGACTGGTCCCTCTTTTACTTTTAGTAGACTCAGCTATGAATATTCATGAAGAAATGAATGCCGGGCTCTTTCTTTCACGGCTAACCCCAAGAAGTTTCTTTGATACTTTATCTTTCGTCGAGCCCCGAGCTTGTGGTCCTCCTTTGAGTGTGGATTCAATTGGATTGGATGAATCTGTCAAGTGTCAAGTCAAGGAAAACGTACGTAGCAGCAAGGATGGTGCATCGCCTATTTATCGTTCTCGCTCGGGAGCCAAAACGAACACGCCTGCTACCTACTGTACTGGACCTTCGACCAGGCATTCTACCTTTGTCGAATCGGAACCGCGCTCGAACAGTTGAGCGGCTGGAAAGAAAGACGACCTCACCTTCTCGTAAATGGTGTCAGTGAGAGCAATTTTAGTATCCCCCGTTGACCTTATAGAATCTTCAATGAGTGGAAAGAAGCACCCAACCTAATAAAATAAAGGGCTTGTTGAGTAAGGCCGGCTTTCGAGCCCAAGCCTACGTTTGCTTAGTAAGCTTGAGCGCATCTTTCTCATATCAAGGCTTTCTTTGAATTTTCAATAAGGGGCGCGTTAGCTAGGCCGTTTTCTTGCACTTGCAGGAGTGCTAACGCGCGCCCTTACGTTTTCTTCGCTTGCTCTGCAGTACGAGCCTCATACAGAGCCGCGCTCCTTTAATATAATATGATGAGAAGAAGGGAAGGGGGGCCACCCTCTTTTCCGCACCAATCCTTATTTCCTACTACATCTTTTTGGGGGTGTATAGCTCAGTTGGTAGAGCATTGGGCTTTTAACCTAATGGTCGCAGGTTCAAGTCCTGCTATACCCACACCTCCCTTACACTCTACTATGAGTAAGGACTAATTCGTGGCTTCAAAGATGACTCTTTGGCCTTTAGACTCGCTTCCGCGACTTCGCCCTTTACTTTAAGTGTAAGTGACAAGGGGGTGAGAGAAGGAGTAGTATAAGAGTGGCTCGGTCATCGAGAAACCTCTCCTTATTCATTCTATAGGGCGGGGCTGCGGACGAACAATCCAGCAAAAGGGCTGAACCTTTATCAAACCTTCCCCTTTTCATAATAATAAGGTAAGCATCAAAGCCCAGAAAACCCAACCTATACAAACTTTTCAGCCCCTACTCCTAACAAGTGAAAGTTGCTGTTGACGAAGTTTCATTCGTTGCAACGAACGTACCTCTCCCTTCTTTTCTGGGGGTTGAAGAAAAGTTCTTTAAACCATTACAGATTCAAAAAAGAAAGAAAAAAGGAAAGTCTAAGTACGTATGGCACCCTTACCGATGACAAGAAGAAATGAGAGTACAGGAAAATCCAGCTGGCAGACCAAACTTCTTGACATTTTTGAGAGAAATCTTTTCTTTATTTTCATAATCATTTCCTTACTTTTGTTCTGCGCTGGGTTTCTCCTGTACACCTACAACCGTTCCTTCCAGGTCCACCAAAGGACACTTTCTCGGATCCTTCACTGGAACAACAGAGAGGGAATTTTTTGTTCTAAAGCTCATGTTGGCCATGATGGCACAACACTGGAATTTTTAACAATTCCGAAGGAAGTGGGTACTGCCGGCACTATAGACCCTTCTTCGTTTCTGTCGGGCATCCCTGTTGATCATTCTTTAACAATCCCCTTTTTTCCCTATTTCTTTTGGATTATAGGTCTAAGTTGTTTGTTCTTACTTATTCTTCTTTGTTTATTTTTTATTCGAAAGAATAAAATAAAAGAAAACAAAGAAGAAGAGTAGAGAAGGGACTGGTGGGATAGGGACTGGGACTGGTGGGGGAAGACAAACTCAGATGTACTTTTTGGGGATGATTCATCCCCTTTTCTAGGAACTGAGCAATCAAAAAAGGGCCGGGAGAACTACATCTAGGTCTGATACCATTCATCTCATTTCTTCTTGTTTACTTTGAGTGATTGGTTATGTAGGCGCTCGTTACTGCTTTCACTAGACAAGTAGGGCGGGTTCGATCTATTTCCGGCAAAAAAAATAAAGTAGAGAGAACATCTTCTATCATCCGACGAATAAGATTTAGCTCGACCAATAACCTACTGTACTTCAATCTGGGTATCTCGCTATCTGGCTCGCCTTAGAATAGATAGAACCCATACCCATGAGTCACTTTTCGCTCGTTGTAAGTAGAGATGGGGGAATAAATCGGAGTAGAACTTAGTAGTGATAGTGATTAGTCAATGTGATTGCAATCCCAGACTCTGTAAAAGTAGGAGGTGAAAAGCCCTATTTTCTTAATGAAATGGGCATTTCTCGTAATGTAAGAACTGGCACCCGGGAGGCGGGGGGCACAAACCTGACTTTCGCAGTGAAAAGTCTAAAAAGCTAACAAGCCATGCCATTCATTACTCGGCAAAACAAGGCACCGGCCGGATAGAAGCTCGTTAGGTTAGCTGAGACTAGGGGATTTGACCCTTAGGGTAGGGCTGGGCTTGAGACCCTTCGAATAGGGCGCTTTATTTATTCCATCTGGCCCGCCTTCGAGATGGTCGTTTACACACGAGTTGGTCTCGTTAAGAAGGGCGGGGAATTTGAGTCAATCAATTTATTCCTTTCTTTGGGCGAGTCAGATATACCCTGAAAATGAGATTGATTGCATATGATAATAAGCCTACCGTCCCTAGCAATCTTCCAACCTCCGTTCCTTTAACTGTAGGCTTGACCCCCTATCCATGTTTCCGGCTTTGCCGAACTTACTGTCCAAGTCTGCTCCAATTCGGCCAACATAGCTATAGCTGAGGAGTAATCTACCACATCTAAATCACTCCCTCCGAATCGATTTTTCGGATATTCCGAGCTTGCCCTTTGACGGTCGTTTGCGAGATTCAATGGATAGTGATTTCTTATTGAGCGAACCCTAGCCTTATAGGATCAGTTAGAAAGTGTTAGAATCATAATCATAGAGAAGCGGCAAGCACAGCAGCAGACTCAGCAGAACGGGAAGATTTCCGTCAGTAGTAGCTAGCCCTATTCCGTTTAAGTCTAATGCTTTCTTCAGTCCAGGGTTTGGCCCATCTTACTAGGTCCCCTTCCCCAATTGAATTTTGAATTTATCACTCTACGAAAGAAAGTGAGTTCACAGTTTTTAGAATTGTTAGTATAGGCCAGCGCCGTATTCGATGATGGACGTCTTAGGTCAATCGGCTTAATTCCGAACAGCTGACGAGAGCTCTAAGCCTAGGATAAAGAAAGGCATCAATCTCATCCTTTCTAGCGAGCCGCTTCAGGGAGTCCTCCTTCTCTTCCTTCTGGACATCCCCCCAACTCCGTCTGGTCTAGTCCTTCGTCTCATTATATGTAATTTCTTATTTATTCTTCTTATCCATCCTATCGCCTTATCGCGTCTAGGCCTCAGCCTTTCCCCAAGCCAAGCACTAACTAAGCCTTCATCCTCTCGCCTGAGAAAGCTACTTCAATAGAGAAGGCAAATCAGTAACTGGCGCTGGAATTGCGTATGTGAATTGGAGTCGAACTCGTGTAAATAGCTTTGTTGAAAGAGCGACGCTTTTAGAACTTCACTACTAACTACCTTAATATCGTACCCTACAATACCATCCCAGCAGTTCTTATCTTAGTACCGCTCGTGACCCATAAAACTGACTTCATATTTCTTTCTATCTGATTTGACCCATCAGTCAGTGCTTTATCCGATATGTCTTTTATGAGTATTAAAGACCCTTGCTATGAGAGGTTACAGCCGCCATAAAATACCACATGGGAAAGTTGGCAGATAAACATGCCAAACCGATTTAGCAAGTCCTGTAAAGATATGTATTACTTTTTTAGTCTAAAGCCTTTGGTGTGAGTGCGGAGTACTTTGTAGATCTCCCAGCGCTGCCCGCTGTTCATAAATAAATCTCTATCATGGGATTTTTCCCCGCAGTTCCATCTCTACCCTGGCCAAAAAGTAAGCTGTGAAGCTATCTTGAAAAGGAAGAGATTCAATTCTTCCATCTTTTTTCCTTTGAATTTATCCTTCACTGTAATGTCTAATCTAATAATGTTTCCACTCTATTTTCATTACGAAGATGTATCACGTCAGGATCCGTTGCTCAAACTGAATCACGCCAACGTTATGAAAGTTCCTGGATTATGTAAAATAAGAGTAGTCCCAAAGGCAGCACCTTCTATCCAAAATGGAAAATTGGCTATGGAGATTCCGTGCGGTCAGAAATGTTTACAGACACAGAGGTCTTCGACAGGAAGGTCGTTTCGATCCAATCCATTCTTGGGGTCAAATAAAGACAAAAAGGGATATGTCAGTGACCTAGCACGACAAAGCACTCTCCGAGGGCATGGAATGTCTCATTTTTTAGTCAGAATCTCCACAGTAATGTCTCTATTAGATTCTCCGGTCGAAATACGGGAAAACTCTATTCAATTCTCGATGGAAACGGAGTTTTGCGAATTCTCCCCAGAACTGGAAGATCATTTCGAGATCTTCGAACATATTCGAGGGTTCAATGTGACTATTGTCACTTCGTCCAACACACAAGATGAGACTTTACCACCGTGGAGCGGCTTTTTGCAAAAAGATGAGGGGGAAACTCAGTAAGATGTCGGAGAAGCTAAATATACGAGATCACAAACGTAGATTGCTCGCGGCTAAATATGAATTGAGACGAAAGCTTTATAAAGCCTTTTTTTTGTAAAGATCCCGATCTTCCGCAAGTCTTATAGCAAGGTTCAGTGGTCATCTAAGATGACCGATCAGTGGTAGCTAAACCAATCCCGCCTGTAGCTCAAAGCGGTAAACGCCTAAAAGCGGTGCTAACCTAGGCTGCTACGCGGTGTGAAACCCCCGCTTGGAAGAGAGAAGATCAGAAGTTCTTGTTAATAAACATCCTCGGCAGGTGCAGCTACGCTTCCTCGTTTAGCTGCGGGCTCTAGACAAGGAATTCAATATCGGTGTCGGCAGCTCAAGGCAAGACTCTAAGAAAGGGGCTCCTTCGGTTTCCAAAGTTGCCTAGACTGTGGATTCTCTTTATTCATGGACTGGAACCGAGTCTAACTATGTGGGTACGAAAAGAAATTCTCGTTGAGGACGCTGGACGCTATGATTTGATCATGAGCTATGTCGTGATTTACTCTATTCCTTGACTTCATGAATCTACTTCTATTTTAAAGGAATTCTTTTTCAAGAACGACAAAGGGGGTGGAACATAGGAGATGGATCATTACGTAGAGACATCAATGAGGTACCTTTTGTCCTTAGAGAGCGAGTGGAAAGTCTCTTGTCTTGTAAGCTGTCTACGAAGGGGAGTCAAGATTAGCCCAGCCCTATTCTGTTCACCTATCGCGAGCACCCTCAGTCCGCGACTCAAAAGCAGATCTCTGCTCGAAAGACGAAACTGGTTCAACCCGGGAAGACTCATTCCATCACCAGATTAATGCTAGACGAGGCGCAATTTCATCGATAAAGGACGGGTAATTAGCCGAGCTTACCAGGTGAGTAGGAAATCCTGGGGTTCAGCTTGGACACCTTCCAGTAAGACGGAGCACTTTGTCAACTAAACTGATACAGTACGAGATCGGGGATCGAGAATACTGTTAAGGGGGAGATCGGGACTAATTCGCAGCTTTCTATTACATACGAGTTTTTTGAGTGCCGCTCTAAGGAACACAAGCGACTGAGGTGAGAACAACTGTCTCTTTCCCAGCCTAATCAGTGAGTAGTGGTCAAAGAGAGCGCGGAGTGGGCAATAGGAAAAGCTTCACCTTATTCAAGAATCATTCTCTTAGTCAATTCGTTAGCTAATTCATCCTAGCCTTGAGCTTGTCTTGCTTCTATTATGATAGAGAGAGTGACTTTGAAAGAGCGGCTTCGTGAATCAATTACTGCGCATTCTCTCATTCAATTGCATCGTAATCAATGGGATAAACGAAAACTTGTTTAAATAAGTATTCCGAGTAGGAGTTACCTTGATTGTCTTCGCCAGGAAGAACTTGAATCTTTCTAGGTTGCATTCGATTTGTTGTGCTGACCCTCTACTTGCTAACCCTGTTGCTAAACTGCATTCAACGCTCAATACGTGTATCACGAGCGTATTAAGAGTCAGTTCAAACGATGGTGTACGGGAGCTGAGAGAAAGCACAAGGCCCATACTCAATTCCTAAACAAGAACGATCAATCGAAGAAGCTGGTACCAAAAACCCATTCATACTCAACTGGAATTCTAGTTTGAATCCCTTCATTGTTCATCAGTAGAACCTCTTTTGGTAACTCCGATTTCGGCATAACTTCGACGCAGACCCTAACATAGGCCAATCTGTTTCTCTGAACGGTGGAAGAATCACACCTAAGTGGATTGCCTAAAGAGGTACCCGAACTCGGCGCCCTCTCTAGGGCAACTTAACTTCTTCCTGCCTCCTCAAATGAGCTGTACCGAGAGAGAGGAAGAGCCTCTCATCATATTGCAGCAAGGACATTGGGCATATTAGCAGGCCTATTCTATTCCATCTTAGTGTCCGTCCGCCCAGTTACTTTAGCTCTTCCAATCTACGAACGAGAGTTGTCTGGCTATTTAGTCTGGCTTTTGAAGCATACTCCTAATGCTTGTGCTTTACTAGTTTGTCTGCAACAGCGAACACCAGCTCAGGGAGTTCTCGGTCAGCTTCAATGTAGGAAATGCCTTCCTCTTAGCCATTCACTAGAGTTCTTTCTTTTAAAGAAAGAGGTTCCTTGGTAGCCTGTTCCGGAGGGCGGGATTGATAGCTTGACCTGAGTTGATTAGTCACAGCGACCTTGGGAAAAAGAGAGGCGGTGTTGAGTCCATGCAGACTCTAAATTCGTCTAGCGCTTTGAAGACCCTATATGATCAATCGCGGGTTCTCGTTCGAAATGAAGCATCCGAAGATGCAGTGGGTGCAGGATTCGATCCATCAGTATCAGTGAGAACTTTCGTTTTCCACCTAAAGTAGGTTGCCCAGACATAGGATTCTTTCAATCCATCACCTGAACGGCAAAGTAGCTGCGCTTGGAAGACTCGATCAAAGATTGCTTGTGAGGTAGGTGAAATTCCAACCTTTATCCTAGGGGTCCCAGGACTCCTTTTCTTTGAATCAGGTGTCAAAAAAATAGAATAAATTATTTCCTTTCAAAGTAGCTAAACCGGAGCATATACCAATGGAGTTCTCGTACCAACCGTTTTCCCGTGTAGCGTGGGTTTGGGGCTATCCCCCAGCCGGTGCTCGTGGCCTTCTGCTTAAAACCTCCCCATCCCCTGTAGCTAGCCTTGTAGCCAACCCCGATTCCAAGGTGTGACGTGCAGTTAACCGAAGCACTTCACTTTGCCACGCTCGACTCTTTCGGACCAATAAGACTGAGAGAAAGCCATACCCTCCCTTAAATGCTTTGAACCTCCGCCCGTGCCTTGTAGTTAAGCAGTCCGTCCACCAGGTTATGCGATCCGGCAGACGAGATCAACATCTAGGGCTTTGTAAGCCCAGCTTTCAGACCTTTCTTACTATCCTTTCTCGACCAGCCTTTTCTTTTCTCCTTGAGCTCTAGCAAGTGGTCTTACTCTCTCTAGCTCTAGCAACTCTAGGAAGCCGAGTCTAGCTACAGACTAATACGGTCTGACTCCGACTCTTATCTTATACCTGAAACTGGAACAATGGGTAGGAGGGCAACTACCACTCAAAAAGGCTCAAAGATAGAGGGCGGCTTAGCAATTTAAGGTTTGACTTAAGTAAGACCTTTCTTTTGGAAGTAGAATAAACTCCTGCTTTACTGGCAACTTCCAGTAGCTCGTAGGCAGAAGGGACAAGAAAGGAAACTCCAACTTCCTATTCCTCCTCAGAAGAGGGGCACCCTAACATAAGAAATTTCCACTCACAGGGAATTACCTTAGAGCTCACACTATAATTGAATAGAAGGGAGCCAAAAATGCCCATGCTTTTCATTCTTTCAACGGGGTCGAAAGCCCAGTTCAATCCACCACCGGTTTTTGTATTATCCTATATATATAAGATGACGAAAGAAGAGGGAAAGCAGATAGAAACAATCCGCAAGGAGATTCAACAACAAAGCAAGGGGAATTAGCAGAAGGTTGGTCAATCGGGGAATAGCAGCTCGGGCAGGAAGCCAAAGAACCGGAAGATCCTCGGAGAAAGTGACTTTTTACCCCCCTTTCACCCTTTTATTGGGTTATGCAATATATGAGGAGAAATCATCACACCGCGTATCCTACTATGCACGTTCTTGACGGAATGGAATGAGGAAGGTCGTCTCCTTGCTTTGACCAAAAACAAGAGCATCGTATAAAAGTTCACGAGCAGCTTTACCTCTTATGTCAAACAAGATCTTCTTTCCTTGCCTTTGAAGTCCGAGAAAGTTCGACAATTAAAAGTTTTCTCGAAACGAAAGCTAATCATGATTGGATTCGTGTTCCGTATGCCCTATCTGCACTAAACTGTACACAAATTACGAATAACTAGAGGAAAGTCCAGAGAGAAATACCTTTCTGAAACCATTCTCCTTATGAGAATCATCAACAAAAGGAGAACCAATTATGAACGAAAAACAAACCGATATGCCTAACACATCCGATCGTAGAAAACGCAATTCACTCCTAAACAAAAGGAATCCAGGAATGCCAAATCTTTCCCCTAGCGAGAGACAAAGGACAATCAAGCGGAGTAGAGGGAATTTCTCTCGTCTGGCGAATGCCTAGAAGAGATGAATGCGGGTTCAAATCCCGCCTTCGCAAAAAACAACAGAACACAAGAGGAGACCCGAAAGGCCGGTATAGCCTACGTTTGTTTTCGGCCAGTGGTCGCGTACTTCACATCCTTGGAAGAAAGATCAGGGATGAAAAGACACGTTTTCATGGCGAGATGTACAACCAATCCAGCGTGAGGAACAGCCAAATCATGATTGAAGCCGCGAAATTGACCTTCTAGCGCTTTCTCCTCGAGGTATGGTTTGAGTCCTGGTGCTTAATTGGGCTCTATTCTTCATATATCGGTGAACCGAGCTAACTCGATAGGCAGCTAAGCGGTAAAGTAAAGAAGAGAGCTTCGCTTCCTCAATCGACAGCCTAAAGGTAAACCTCAATCGGTGGAGCTATGTCTTTCTGTTTGTGATAGGCTCGATAGGGGCTGGGGCTTCTTCTCCTAGGTTTCTTCCTCAATAGGCGGCAGGAGATGCAGCTAAAGCTCCTCAGAGGTAAATCAGTATGTGCATTCTCTTGAGGGGATTGAATCGATATGTTCACCCGTAGCTTCAGTAGTAAAGAGAAGATCTCTTCAACAATACAATATGTGTAGCTGGGTCCGGATATGAGCAGCTAAGGCGCTGTAGCTTTCTTTCCTAAGAGCTAAAGTAAAGAGTTGTTGCCCTTTCTTTTTTCGATTCTATTTGACTCTAAAGGAGTGAAGGGAATGGGAATCTCTATTTCATATTAACGCTATAGAGGGGTTCCTTCGGTATGTCAGTATGTGAGTATGCTCAGTATGTTCCCGTAGGGTTCTGTTTGTGGTATAGGCAGCGAAGGAGATCTACAGTCTAGTCTCTTTAATCTTTAATAAATCACTATGTTGGTTTCTGGTTTCAAACTGTTACTAAATATCTCCAGTTGTTCTTTTCGACTATATTGTACTCTGAGCATCCCTTGGCAGTGAAGGGAATTCTTTAGGATATTCCCAAACGTACTAGAGTATGCTATTCTATTCGTTGATGGTTGATACTGAGCTAGTAGCTAGGTAGTTAGATGGGATTTCAGTAAAGAAGAGGTACGTCCCTTATTCTTTCAGTCAGGAATAGTGGGACGGGAAGTCTTATCCCCTATGTTCTTTCTTAAGCAGAGCTTCCAGAATCATAGCATTCCACTCCTGGGACTGCTGATCTGAAGTCTCGTCCTTATTCAAAAGAGACCAAGGTCCGTCTTTCCTCGTATGCAAGGTTGGATTCTCTTCTGATTGTGTCTGTAGTTTATCTTGCTCTTCTGAAGCCTGAGCACCTAGTGGTTCCCCATCAGAGTCATCCGTTCTTGATTGACCAATTTGTATATCTGGAGTAGTCTCCGTGAACATGGACCCGGCTTTTTCTCATTCACAACAATGTTTGGGTCGACATGGTCAGTTGTCAGCTCTTCACGGACTCTCTTAGTTTTAGTTGTTGCAGCTCTTTCTCTTTCTGCTGGATTTGTTTGATCTAGTATCTCACTTCCGAGAGGTCTTGCAGAGCCTTGGCTTTCTAATTGGAATTGAAGCTCCTATAGCAGTCGGGGATACCAAGACCCTTCCTTTCAAGGAAAAGGGGCACCCCACACCCTAGGACAGCAAAGACTCAATGCTGTGAACCGGTGCGGGAGGAGAGAAAGCAAGAGAGGGCAGATTTGGAGATAGTCAAGGTTCTGCGCTTGTATAGTTAAGGGAGTTCGGGACGTTATCCGAATCAAAGCCTTTCCTTGACTTTAGAGAGGACCTTATCTTAAGATTCTCACAACTAGCTATGCCAAAGTCAAAGCGTTCAAGCAATGGACTCAAACTCAAAGCGAGTATAAGTGATGTATCGCGCAAGGAATAGCAGGCCGCTTTCATCTTTGAATCGATCAAAACCTCCTTGATCTTGAAAACATATCCCAAGCAGATTTCGGATTCTCCCGATAGAGGCCGTTACAGGGCATCAAAACTGGGCTTTAAAGCTCCTTTTCGAGGTCCTGGAGTGAAAGTGAAAAGTGTTGCTTTGACTGAGGATCCCTTGACCTCCTTATGAGGTTAAGTCTAGTTCCGGAAAGATGGAACTTGTCAAGAAGAGAAAGCTCAGTGTACTCGGCAAAGTAGACTCATCCTTGGATTTGCCTTGTCATATTCGTGAGAATCTCAACTTCCAATATCTGAAGTCCTTCTTTATTCTGTTAATTGGCTTCGGTAAAGCGTTGAGTTAAAGCTGGTCCGTGCTTGGCTTTGGCTCTTGCTTTGGTGAGTAGTTTGTATCGCTTGTTCAAAGAGTATGTGAACCATCCGCTGAAGAAAGAGTTGTTCTCCGCCGACTTCAAAAGGCCGTCAGGGATCCTGGATTTCCTGAGTTATTAGAAGTCAATCAGGAACTTTAGTCTGAGTTTGATTTAGGGGGATTCCTTCGGCTATTGCTGAAGGTTAGGCCTTCAGCTCCTCTTCTTTTGCCTTGTCAGATTCCGTCTACAGACTCAAAGTCAAGGGATTGAGTTTCATGAGGGCAATTCTGGTCAAAGGAGTTCCTAGTTCCTCAAACCATCGGAAGAAAGAGCAGGGTCCGAAGGAGAATCCGTAGCTCTCGTTAGGAGTTGAAGTATTTGCTGATGGGAATTTCAGAACCTTAGTTTATACATTCTCTTCCTTTTGCTCCACTTCCTTGCCTTCATAGAAGACATAGTTAAGGCAAGAGTAAGAGGGAAGGAGAAGAGCGGTCTACTTGCTGAGTAGGGCCTAGTGCACATCGCATCAGATGCTTCTCAGATCTCCATTCTTTCCTCAAACAAACCCACAAGAAGAGGGGATATAGCTATAGAAGTGTAAGAGTTCCCATCGGAATCAGCTTCAGAGTTAGGAGTTTTTGTTGGGCTTTCGCTCTTTCAAGGGTATTTCTTGCTCGTCCCCTTATTCCGGACAGGAAGGACTCCGAGTAATAGGCTGAGAGAGGAGAGACTTTATTTGGTCTCGATCTAACTCCCGATCTTCTTGCCAACCTGATATCGAAATTCGCGATGGAAGCTGACATTGACACCAACCCACTCAAGCTTCCGGCTCCGTAAACAAATCGGAGCCATCCGCCTTACAACAGCGACAAGAACCTTGATTTAGCTCTAAAGTCGACTCTTCTTCCCGGAAGAGAACCAGAAAGGGAGGAAGTCGGGTTACCGCTTTCAGTCTGGTGTTGAAGAAAGAAGTTTGGCCGCGCGGATCTCTACTATAGCTGCAAGCGTGGAACAACAACGTGGCCTATTGCTTAGCTCATCAGTACTGCACTAGCTACATCACCCCTAGCAGCCACACCCCGATTGGCCTATTGAGGAACTCAAGGCCCATCACTTCCAACCTCACCAACTACACTAAACCATCAACACCATCAAGCAATACCGGAAAGCCATCCTCAGATAGTATCAGAAAAGACGGGGTTTGTCAATGAATTGCCGCTAAGCGTACTTCCCTTCCTCGTGTTTGCCGACCAAGAGCGTTACATGTGGGAAAGGAGAAGCTTGATCAGACTTAATAGCGGACTCAAGAGGAGGTTTCTGAAGCCAATCTACCTTTATATTTATATTATATGGGATAAAACTTGTTCTTGTTTCCTTGCTGGGTGCAGCTTCTGGTTCGTCCACTGGGCAACTTCCCCTGTCTTAGCCTTTTCCGGATTCTTGGGATGAGTAAAGACTCAACTTCCCTAGTGTACAGCGCATGACCGCCTGTTGTTCACACTGGCAGGAGAAGGGTACTCGGTTGTGTCCCCTCTACTAGGCAACTAAGCAAGCGAACTTCAGCAAAGAACAGGGAAAGCCAATGTAACGGGCAAAGGGGCGCATGGTTTCGTTTCAATAGAACAGGCGGTTTGCACGTATAACTGGAGTGCCGGGCGACTGGGGTTACGGGACTGAGACTTCCGAGCTAAACCAAGAGGGCAGTGTCCGACGTGTCTTCTGTCTTCAAAGATCTAAACCTCAGATGTCCGCGTTTCCCTGTTCGAGGGCGAGACACCGGTCCTTCAGTGACTTCCGAGTTCAAGGCATGAGTTCCCGAGACTGCTGCTACAGGACTCAAGCGGTAATAAACCAATATGTGAGCGGAAGGTACCTATTTCTGAGGCTACCGAACCACTAGGGCTAGGGGACTCTGCAGCTAAAGCATTCTTTCCTAAGAGTCTGAAGAGATTGACTATAATGGTAGTGAAGGGATGCACCCGTAGTAGAGTAGCAAGAATGCCGTATAGCCTTAGCCTTAGTGCACTCGTCCCTTGCTTGTTGATAGGCCAGAACGCCATAGAGAAGAGATGTGGAAGTCCGGAAAGCGGTAAACCCCTGTACTGTTGCTAATGTTCCGTGCAGGAAGACCAGTACGCCTACGCCCGATCTACAGTGCTACAGAGCGAAACTCCAGATGTCCTTTCATTAAAGTAAAGAGGTGAGTGTAAATCTCTATATGACTTACAGTAGAGAGTGATGCCTGAGAAAGGTATCACGAACGGGTAGAATGAGGAAGAGAAGTCACAGCTAAGACAATAATTGTTATAGTAAAGATATCAGATAAGCAAACCTCTACTTCGTAGGCCATTCGATATGTGAACCGATCCCTTGTCTTAGTTGAAAACTAGCTTTCTAAATTCAAGTAATATGGTATGTATGAATCTCTCAGCTCTTTGTTCTGGGCATCTACTTTGACTTGGTCAAAGCAGTTATCTAGTAATGCATTTGTAGTTCCTATTCATGAGAGAAGAGGGGAATTCTTCGATTAAAAGAAGTAGATTTAAGGGCATGGGAATGAGTCATTTTCCTTGTCAGAGGCGCTGCAAACGAAGGAGAAGCGTTCATAGTGTGAAGAATCAAAGGAAGAGTTAGATGCGGGTAAACAGCAGAGCAGGACGAAGAGATGGTCCCGATCGCTTCCCTTAGTAGAAGGCTTTGTTGTCTTTATCCCCGAGTAGGAAGATTAGCAATCCGAGAAGTAAGAATGTAATTCCCTACTCTACTAAAGGGTAGAATGTGCGTACCAGCCAGACGAAGGAGTTGAATAACCTGGGATTTGAGAATACGTAAAAGCTAGGACGAATCCCTGTGAAGAATAGGAAGACTAGTTGTACCGAGAGAATCAAGACTAAGTGGACGTGGACCAAGGACTAGTGCTGGCTGGGTGAAGGCTTAGTCGCTTCAGAGTAGGAATTGCCTGATGTCTTTGGTACTGCCGACGTGAAGGCAAAGCGCGTACCAAATGATTCCCTGCTGGGCGTGCAAACCTAAGGTCACAAATGAAATGATGCCTTTTGCCTTTAAATCAGTGAAGGGATTGAGTTTGGTTTGGCAAGAGTGGACATATCTCTAGCTCTATAAGTTTTATCCCTTGGCCTTGGCATCTTCGTCGAAATTAGTTTGCTTGTTTCTTTTCTGAGGACTTCAACTTCCTTGATCTAATGTATGTATATGCCATACGGAAGGTCAACGTTTCAGTCAGGTCCTGTGCTTGTCCCAAACCCCTTTCCTGACCTCGCGAAAGAAGAGGAAGGCAGTCGCTGGGAGAGGAAGGATCTATAGGTTCCTCAGGAGAGAGCTCTACGAGGCAGGCTGCTAGTTCGAGGCGAGAAGTCTAATTCCCCGGTGCACATCCCGTTCAAACTGATAGCACGAAAAGCCACGTTTAGTTCCGGATTGCCTATTGAGGTCTGAAAGCGTGTCCTTTCAAGGACTTTTCCTGGCTGTTGACCTCTTTTAAAAGATATCAGCTAAATCAGACAGACAAAGAAGAGTTAACTGATGCCCGCTTCATTCGTGATTCATGTAGGGATCAAGGGATCTTCCTTTGTTGAGCTATTTGTTCTGACGAGTTCTTCGCCAGGCTGCTCTTGTTCTGCTGCCTTTGTTTCTGAGAAACCCTTGCCATAATCTATGAATTTGTCATAGGTATACAGTCTAGTTTGCTTGAGTGAAGTGCTTTCTTTACTTGAGTAGTTTATCCGAAAGGGCCTAGTGTCGAAAGAGTTCGTAAAGTAGAGGCGCAGAAAGAAGTCCGAGGAATTCCTTGCTAGTGGGATTCACCGAGAAGTGCTATGCTTAGAGTGCTAAGCCGAGAAGTCATAGTGTGATTGGCTCTTGTAAAGTCTTCAATCCTGGATTACCAAATAGCACGAACGAACTAATGCCTCTCATACTGCCTGGAATTGAGGTAGAATGCGCGGACGAAAGAAAGGCTTCTCCTGCTCCCTTGATAGATTCTTTGGATTGATCATATCGATAGAGTAAAGTGTAAGTCAAGGGCTTACCTTGCCATATATATTCCTTCGAGGAGTTACTTCCTTGTTCAGTATAGTTATTTATTAATATTACAACTATAGAGATTTCTTTCCTCAATTGACTAGTTTAGCGGAAAGAAAGGGAAGGAACTAGCCAGCAAATTGACTACTCTTAAAATGGAGATGCTGGTTCCTCTCGGGTTTGCAAAAGAAAGCAAACAAAGAATGCTATGCCTTGGAAAGTAAGACTAACCGAATTCAATTCTACTAAGAAAGAGAAGGCAGTTCAAATCTGGAGTAACTGACTCTTGGTGCTCTTCCCTAGCCCTGTCTGCTCTTCACGCGCCTAGCGATGTTTCAAACAAAGAACTTCTCCTTGAAGAAAACTCGAGGGTCACGAAGAAAGCCTGCAAAAGCCGAGGAAAGGACGAGAAATGCCCCTCTTTTCAACGATTGAGGAGAGAGGGAAGCCCGGTATGGGCTGCACTCTCGTCTATAGAGTGTATGGGTTGCTTTCCTTTATGTAGGGAGAGAGAAGACGGAACACGGACCCAATCTCGGATAGAAAGTCAATCGGTATGGTTGTATTCGTTGCTTTTGTTTAGGTAAAGAAGATACGGTAATTCTCTATATTACCGAGTATTCTTTAATGAGTTAGATGGTTGTTAAGCACCGTAGCTAAGTCAAAGAATGTAGCTAATCAATATGTGTAGCTAAGCACCGGTAGTTAAAGTATTCCCTTGCTCTTGCTAAATCAATTTGTTCACCTGCTGCTAAAGAGTAAAAGCAGTGGACTCAGGCCTCAAAGCAGTCAAAGGAATTGTAGCTAAGCCTATGTACTTCAGCAGCAGGCGCGGGAGATGCACACTACTTTAGCTATAGGAAAACGAAGAGAGACGGGGTCGTCGAACGAGTGGCAGTGCAGTCAGTAACGGAGACAGAGGAGAATGGGCTTTTCTTTCTTTAGGATTGGCTGCATCGGTGTAATGGGCACCGGTCCTTCATACTTTCGGACTAGGCGCCTCTCTTTTCTTCTTATAGATCGGGGCTGTTCAGGCATGAGCTTGACAAGCACCAGGTCACCAACTCCCTTGGCCTTCTTCAAAAATCTGCCCACTTCTTCATGCGCTTGGATCTCCAGGCAAGCTCTGGCAATGTCGGCATTTTGCTTCTTTAGTGAAGTTGTAGGCTCGAGGGCACTTCCCACTGTAAGGTACTGCCACTGTGTGAGGAAACAGCGACAGCGGCTGCTGGCCTGTGCCAATCTCAAAACTTGTTGGTGGATGAGCTCTTCTGAGAGTTGAAACAGAATTTGTCAACATCGAGCAACTGCGCCCAGTTCTTCTGGTTTGCATTGACAAAGTGTCTCAAGTATTCCTCAAGCAAACTGTTTAATCTCTCGGTCTGGCCATCTGTCTGAGGGTGATAGCTAGACGAGAAGTTGAGATGCGATCCGAGAAGGTTGAAAAGTTCTGACCCCGGTCGCTAACAATGCTTTTTGGCATGCCCCAATACTTGACAACATGTTTGAAATAGAGTCTCGCTGTCTCCTCTGCCTCACTCTGCTTTGGTTGAGAACCATTTCTTAGGTCAGGTTTGCCACACCTGCTTAGTCACTTCTTTGACTCCTTAGAGAGCTATCTGAAATCGCCTAGCCCCACATCCAAGGAATCTCAAACCGAGGAGAAAGAGACTTCCATTTATACTGCTATGGAGACAACTAAAAAGACTAATACTGTAACATGCCCTTACTTACTCTCTTATACTGTTACGGGAGCAGGGCGGGGTGGAAGTGACTTCAGACGCTTGGGGGAAGAGGACTCTCTACCACTGCTGATTGGATGTTCAAACGGATAACAACAAAAAGAAGAGTGAGGGTTCTATGGTATAGGTATAAGAAAGCCAGTAGAGCTAAATAGAGGTAGACTTTCTGTGCGTACTGAGCTAATGCTTCCCGCAGGGATAAACTATCTTAGTCATACTTCCTTGATAGGTGCCACGGATAAGAAGTTTCTGGTTTCAAAGGTTTATTGCAAGAATACAGTGTGTGCACTAATACCGAATACGTGGTGCAAGCGGTGATTTACGAGTTAATACCAAAGAGGGAATGGGAGTAGTAGCGCTAGTAACACATGGGGCAGCCAATGGAACAGCCGGGCCCGAAAGCAGCTAAGCCAAGGATGAACACAGGGCGCCAGTAGCATTCAACGCCAGCCGAGCCCTTGCATTCTAGCATTCTTCTTTCTTGTTTTCCTCAATCGGTGTAGCTACGTCCGTCGATCGGTATCAATAGGTCTCAATCGCCATCTATGAGCTAACCCGAGAGCTAAATCACCCGGCTTTTTCTAAACCAAAGATGTTCTCTCCTGAATCGGTAGTTCAAGCCAAGGAAAGCGTTAATCTTCCTACAGTCCAGCTAACGTTCATCAATAAGTCGTTGATAGCAGTCCTTTCTAAAACCAATCACTCAACCGGCCCCTCTACAGTCGTTACCAACCTAACCAATCAACCGGCAGGAGATCAATCAATGGGCGACCCTGCAGCTAAGCATTCAACCAATCACTTCACACGTTTTCAAAGGAATTGTTGCTAAGGAATAGAATTGATGCATGAATAGCAGTACTTGTTCCTCGTGTTTACATTCTTGTTCTTCTAAATCAACGAATAGGGAAGCGATTGCATAAACGAGTTAGAGAATTGTTGTCTAAACAGATATTTCTCTAAAGATCTGAGAGGATATGTGTATCTCAAGCGCCTAAAGCGGAATAGAGTAATGTAACGGGTTAAGCCAATGGTACGAGACATGGCCAAAGACAAGTACAAGCTAAAGGAGTTCCCACGTGTTTTCAGTCTTCGATTTCAAACGAGCTAACGACTTCAGCGGCATGAAAGTCATTGTTTTCTTGACACTAATAGGGGGAGTAAGGACTTTACGGGCATAGGCCAAGCCGAGCCAGGACATTACGAGGATTCAACCTATCCTATCGAGGATTGAGGCGAACAGACTGAGGACAGAATGCGGCGGGAGCTCTCGAGCTCGAGCCTGCAGCTAAAACATTCAGCAACTACTCAACAGGCATGAGATGTAACTAAGCGTTAAAGAAGAGAGCTAACTCACCCGGAATCAAAGGGTGAATGAATCGGAAAGCGAACCACTCGAGCCCGAGGCTTGTTTAAAATAGCTCTTTCTTCTTTTGTTCTTCGGAATACCTTTACTCTAATGTACCGTTGGCAGTGAAGGGAATCTCCGACGAGATGCCCGAACGTCCTTGAGTTCATCTCGCCTATCGACGAAAGTTGCAAACCAGCTTTTCATTCCTAGATGCCGATTTGAATGTGACTTTTTTGCGTTTCATATAACTGTGAAATGATCAAACTTCATTTCCCTTCCTAGACTTCGATGAAATTTCGAAAAGTTGCATTTCATATAACTGTGAAAGTTGCTAAAAGCGGTAAAACAGTTCCTTGTGAAAACCGAGGAGAACTACTGATATTGTTCGTAAAGCAAGGTTGGGCATTCTCGCTATTATGTCGCCCATTCATGGTCTATCAACGAGAGGAAGTACTTAGCTGCAATCGCGGGAACTCCCCTCTTTGGTAAGAAAGAAAACGTGGGACAAGCCGGTATTAGCGATTCATGAGGAAACAAAGAAAACAATGCCTTTCCCTTACCACTGAGGAAAGAAACCGCTTAGCTCCACCTATCGAACCCTTCGGGAATGCATTCATACTGTCAATCGGTAGTCTTCTAAGTAAACCTCCTGCGGACGTTGCCGGTTGAGGGTACGAAGTAGAAGACAGAAAACGCTTCCCCTTGATGCCACTGTCCAGTCAGACCAAGCCCGTTCTTTACGCCATGCACTCAGAAAGCGAGGACAAGGCAAAGGCCAGAGAAAGAGGAAGTTGTTCGGTTTAACCGCGTAGGGGTGCGGTGCAGGTGATATTACCGCTTGGACCATTGCCTTTGAATTGAAGATAAAAGTGCATCTTTTCATGGGTACTTACCCCGTAAGATGGTCCGGCTTTCTAGGATCCTACTTCCTAATAGCTAGGCAGACTCGCAGGAAGATGCTCATGAAAGTGCGCATTTGTATTAGTCAAAAAAAAGGATCTATGCCCGAGTGCATTAGCAAGCTGGCTAGCTAGTACTTCTTGTTCTTCTCATTCCTATCCGACTAGTAGGAAGCGCTGCTATGGAACTAAGAGAATAGATAGAGCGGCAACCGATGCTACCATCTATCTTATTTCTGGACTTTGCTGGCTTTAGCTTGAGCCAAATAAGACTGAACTTCGCCCTTTCCCTAACATAGTAAGGCAATGAGAACAACCATTTATGCCCGGGCAGGAGCCGGAAGACGTGCACTTAACTGAAGGAATGAGAGTTAGACTCATTTCCTCTGCCTGTATAAAGCGGGAGTTCCCTTGCCTTAAGTTAAGAGTCAGATCAAATACGAAGGGAATAGGAAGAGCTCGCAGTGAACGACTCTGCTGCCATTGAATCTCTTAAGTTTGCTCCTATCATAGAGAAAGGCAGCTTAAAGGAATGCAGTTGTAAGAGAAACCTACCCAGCATTAGACTTTCGACGTTGGATTAAAGGCATTGGGAAAGGGACTACCCCTACTCGAAAGGAAGTGAAGGAAGGAATACAAACTCCCGTTTACTGTCTCGTTCTAAGGGGGAAAGCCCTGATATGAAAGCATTCCTGCGGCAAGTTTAGCCATCCTTGTGGTGTGGGAAGAGCCTAGTTTGACTTGAAAGAATGAAAGGAAAGAATATCATTAGTCAGAGTGTTTGCTATTGAATCAGCTTCTCGAGTAGGCAAGGACTTTTTTCTTCCTTTCTTGCCGTTTCCAGATATTAGATAAATATTCTGAATGAATGATGCTGACCAGGTGAGAGAGATATTTCCAATTGCACCAGTTGCGGTTGACCTATCATCATCTCGCGTCGCGTCCCTCTCGGATCAGGAGGCCGAAGCATACCAACTACTAGTAGAGGAGCCCCCCTGTTGCCAAAGCAAGCAGTCCTGTCCTGCAGAGGTTGGGGTATGAGACGCAGAAGCATAGGGAGCAGCAATGGATCCTGATCTTTTCTACATCCTACGGGATCGAGATTAAGAACGACCAGAGGCTCTTTCTCTTAATCAGCCAGTTGCCAGATCCAGATGCAGATCGAATTGGACCCCTTACAGATACTGTTGGCTCCAGGATCTATTTCCAGCACATCTTAAGGTATTAGAGAGTTTCTTATCTAGAGTCTCTCTACATCTGTGGCTCCCATTTACAACTATGTTGTGAAGTAAACTGGAACCTTGTCTGAGTGAAGGCAGCTGCGCGTAACGACTTCTTTGAAGCTAGAGGATCCAATTCTAAGAGCGATGATTGACTAGTAGAATGTTGTTATGCCTTTGACCTAGGAGCGTTGGTTTGAACACAGTGTTCTTTTTTTGAAAGCGTATTAGGAAGCTCAGTCTTTCCCTTGTCTTTTCTCAAGAGGAGGTGCCGTTAGACCTGCCCTAACTATAGCAGTCGTTTCGGTTGAACTGGACATTTCTCTCGCTATTGGTAGGCTTACTCGACAAAGAATTCAAGGAAGTGAACTGCTGGGACCCTGCTACTTACGAGGGTTGATGTGGGAGATGGGGGAAAGGATCAAGCCTGAGAGGCTAGTATCAAGCAAAGAAGGGGCAAGCCAGTTACACTCATTCAATTGATGCTTTCGTAGTTATCAACTCATTAGTATGATAAAATCGCAGACTGTGGTGAGTATGCCTTTTCTGGAAGCACCTCATATTCTATCGAATCTTCGGGTTAAAAACTTGATAAAGTCGAAGGGCCACCATCTGAATCAATTACACCAGCTACTGCAATTGCTATAACAACAGTAGAGGACTCCGCCTTAAGATGAACTTCCGAGACAGGAATTTGTAACTTGCTATCCGCGGGGAAACCCGATCATTCGAAACAGCACAGACAGACCACCGGGCATCAATCCAAAGAGTATAGGCTGAAGGGCGACGTGAGGAGCGAGTGTACTTAGCTGAAGTCTAGGATGAGGGCAACTACTTTATTTACGTAGTAAGCAAGGAATGCAAATGGCTCGGGAAGGAGGGTCTTGGGGTTACCAGCGAATGGAATGAGCCAGGAGAGCGAAGCTTTCACTCCGCGAGATATATAGAAAGTTCGAGTATAGAGAACGTAATACTTTCCGTGAGCCTAGACGAATCGGAATCTTCTTCAGTAAGTCTTAGGGCAAGGACTTATTCTGCCCCTCCCACAGCGGTATTGCCAAGAGTGGTTATGAAGCATCGATCGTCATTTGCTTCATTCATTCCTATCCCACGAGCAGATGTTCTCGAATAGGCAGGGCAGCTATTGAATCCCCTTCTTTCTTCACTGTTGACTGATTCTATTGGGGATTTTCCCCAGGTTTCATCCAATTCTATCGCTATCTATCGGTCAAGGGGTCTTTGGTAATCTTATGGACTCGGGGAGTGGAGAATTGTGTGATCTCTTGCTTTTGATATTCCTTTTGTCGTACTTAGAACTGGCTTGGGTGCCTTCACTTCTTTATGGTTATTTCGCGGGCTTCATCCGGAAACGATTAGGTGTCGTCTTCTACTATCTTATTTGTTTGCCAATCTCCTTAGTTTAGGACTACTCTTGTCGCTAAAACTAAAAGAAGGCTAAACCTATCAGCTGGCTTTCACTTTACCCGCTTACCCGCCTGCATTACTTTCATAGTAGCTAGCAGCCTATGACCGGGTACCCCCAGACTTGCCTTCAATCGACCGCTAAGCCTCGCTTATGCACCGAGAAAGATCGTCGATAGGAAAGCGCACCAACGACGGCCCCTTCTCTTTACCTTTCTCGTCCCCTACTGCTGGCTTGAATGGGAGAAAGGGGGCGGCTAGCGATGTCTCATATGTCAGTAGCAGTGAACATGACAGCAAGGCCAGGTAGGCGAAGATTCTTCTTGCCTGGTCTTTTATAGGTATGTTAATCTTCAGTCTTTGGTCTAGTACGGTTGAGTGAGTTCGCTTGATCTTTGCTAATTGGCTGACATTGTTCTTGCTGTATACTGGTATAAAGCATATCTCTATATTTAGAATACTTCTTTGAGTAAGATCAACTATCATCTGTTCAAAGAGCCCTCTATCACCGGGAGCCCGAGCGGCATTAAGAATAGCTTATAAAAAAAAGGAGAACTGGCTAAGGCTAACGAAGCCTAGCTCGTTTAAGTCCTGCCATTCCTACCTATCTATCATTGGTCAACTCGGAAATCAGCTAGACCCGACTTTCTCTTTCAAATGAATTGATTCGCCAGTTTATGAGCTCACTCAGCCGGAAGGCAACGCTATATCTCTTGCTATGGCTCTTAGCTCATTATTGGTGGGGTATCTGGTCAGCACACTAAGAATGAAGTAGTACGATCGGGGGGCGTTGGAAAGGAAAGAGAGCTTCAGTACAATTCTCGCTGCTTAGCGAAGTGAGGTACAAAGCACCTTTCCGTTCTTTGCTTTGCGTATGCTGGTTAGAAATCCAATTTGATCTTTGTACTTGTTTGGAATTGGTATGAGGTTTGAGAAACCCCCTTGAGCTTGCATGCTGCTGGCTTATCCATTGCTGATGATTTTCCGAAAGTAGGTTCGAATGACTTAATTGCAATTGGTGAGGATGGCTCGTTTTCTTCTCGTAGATTTTCCTTATCTAAGCTATATCAACATAGCCGACTAGAAAACTCATCCGCTTGTCAATTCTTGGTGTAATACTCACTCGTAAATGATTGGTGTCAGAATTTTCATTTTTCACACGGATTTCCTATCTTTTTTGAATTTCATTATCCGTGTAAGAATTAGGAATTCCTCTTCCAACTCGTCCCAGAATGGGCGTTATGGCAAAAAATAAAAAGAAAAGAAAAGGAGAAATTTGTCCAATAGTAACAAATGGTGCCTCCACAGGTTGACACCCGATCCAACCTAGTAGTAAGCGATCCGCCAAAAGCAACCAAAATATTCCTTGGTGAATCGGGCGAAAACTTGAACTACGTACATACATATTTTTAAAAAACGGTAAAGCCAACAGACATATAAAAACTGATGCTATTGCGGCTACACCTCCCGATTTGTCAGGTATACTACGAAGAATGGCATGGATCGGTAGGAAATACCATTCCGGCACAATATGAGGCGGGGTGGACATCGGATTAGCAGGTATATAATTGTCGGGATGCCCCAAAACATTAGGAGCATAAAAAATCCAAATGGAAAAAAAGATAGCAAAAGCTACCCAACCTACTAGATCCTTTACATAAAAATAAGGGTAAAAAGCAATTTTATCCATCTCTGAATGTACACCCAATGGATTATTTGATCCATATTGATGCAATGCGGCCAGATGAAGAAGACTGGCGCCTACTAAAATAAAGGGGAGTAAATGATGAAGACTAAAAAAACGATTTAAGGTGGCATTGTCCACGGAGAACCCACCCCAAAGCCAGGTTACTATGGTATCTCCTACTACAGGTATGGCGCTAGCTAAGCTTGTAATTACTGTAGCTCCCCAAAAACTCATCTGACCCCAAGGTAGTACATATCCTATAAAAGCTGTCACAATCATTAATAGGAAGATTACAACTCCGAGACACCGAACAAATTCCCTAGGACTGCTATAACTCGCATGATATAGACCACGAAAAATATGAAGGTGAACCACAATGAAAAACATACTTGCCCCATTAGCATGCATATAACGGAGCAACCAGCCCCCTTCAACATCTCTCATAATGTGTTCTACGCTGTTGAAAGCTAGATCCACATGAGGCGTGTAATGCATAGCTAAAAAAACGCCAGTCACTATCTGAATGACTAAACAAATACCAGCTAACGAACCGAACCCCCACCAATAACTAAGATTGCTCGGGGTTGGATAATCTATCAAATGCTGATTAAGTGTGGAGGATATAGGTTGTTTAAGAAGAGAGAATCGTTGGTTCCTTAGATTCATTTATTTGATTTATTTATCTTTCCGCTCTTCCTCTAAAAAAACGAGTAGAGACTTGTTTGTATTGTAGTAAGTTTGGTTTTTCCAAACAGAATGAAGCTAAATCATAGGTCGAGAAAGTCAACAACCCTCACGGAACACATTCCCAATCAGTCAAAGCTTTGAAGTAAACATTGATTTCTCGATTCAACTGGTGATTGATTTATCTTTTCTTTTTCTCCCCTCGTCCATTAAGGTTTATGTCGCTTAGCGAAGAGCTAAGGAAGGCAGCGGCCTTTAAGTTTAAGTAAGGCTCGGGTGAACAAGTCTCCAAGAGGGCTCCACTCCCGACTCCTGGCCTCTCTCTGCCATGAGGAGAGTTCTGCTGTAAAAGCAACCTAAGCAGTGGTTGGCTAAGCCGTAACGCTGGCATACACACGAACTGGCTTTTTGACTTTATCGTTTTGGAGGAGAAAAATTCTTAACTGTGGGCAGGCACCCTATCGCTCGATCCTAGGGAAATGAAAACATTTGGTATCTCAGATTTCGCCACGCGGGCATACTTTATCTATTCGAATTGTTCGAAAAGCAACCCCTGTGGGGTATGCCGTCAGAGAACCCAAAGTCCCATTTAAACGCACTAAATCGGATTGGAGAGTGGAATAATCAAAAAGAAGGAAATGTTCCTACCCCGTCAGCCCCAAGTTGAATGCTTCCCGTCGTCTTGGTCTCGCGTACGCACGTTAGTCTTTCACTTTAAGTAAAGCCCGCCGGTAAGATTTGTAATTCCACTATTATGATTTTTTCACTTCCTCCGTTCGGAGATCTCTTTCCAGCAATTCCTTTCGAAAGGCCAAAAAAGAAGTTGAGCTAGCCCCAAGAAAGCGGCTGCAGTCCTCTGGTCGAAGAAACAGGACTTTTTCCAATCCCTCAGAACTGGAACCTTCGATGATACCACCGATACCACGAGACTGGTGTTTCCCATTGGCAATTGCCCCTCGCCCCGGGTATTGATCCGCGACGATAGAGTCTGCAAGCACTGCGGTTGACTACTTAGATTTCCTTCTTCAGTGTCTCGACCCCCTTAGCTCCTGGGTCTTTGACCCCCTCCCTACTTACTAATACAGGGTGCAAACACTTGGCTACTTCGTCTTGGGAAAGACGATGCAACCTTCCGATCTGAGATTCTTAGCCGGATTGAGGACCCCATTCTACTCTTAGATTGAACCCATCTGGAGGCTCTAGCGGATCAGTGACAGGTGCTCTATCTTTCACCGGCTAGTCAGTCTAGTCATTCATTGACCTCTCTCCCACCCGCAGACCATGTCTCTCGGGGCACGACTGATTCCACTATGTAATCGACTTCGCTGGCTGCAGAAGATTCCTCGGCAGACGCGTCTAAGATCGCTATTAGATCCTTTCTATGATGATCAACCCCTGCCCACACACACGCAACAGTTTATCCCGAGGACGGCTTCTTTCACTTCGCCCGCGTATTCAACCACGTTGCGAGACCCCTCGTTCACAACAACGTTTGGATCAAAACGGTTAGTTGACAGCCCTGCCGGGCCCTTTCACGTTGAGTTGGTTTTTTAAAACCTAGTGGTTTGGCACCCCTGTCCACACGCCCATGAGGATCATCTTTTTCGTCTGGTTGAGCAGCTATTTCTACATCAGCAGGTGTTTCTCATCGAGCTGGGTCGACCTTGTCCACATCTTCTTTCATCGGTTCAGTGAACGTTGACCCGTCTTTTGCAGCAATGTTTGAATCAAAATGGGAGCTTGGCGCAAGCCCTGCTAACCCTTCTCAATCTGATAATGAACCCCTCTCCAACCCATTTTTTGTCTAGATCCTCAGGTTGACTACTCTTTCAGGGCTTGTCTACGTCCCTACTAAGATGGGCAGCGGCTACTTCGTAGGACTTTTAGTTATAACAATATCTCACTTTTTTCATCAACAGAATGGGTACGATCAGTCTGGTCAGCTAAATAGAGAATCCAGTCTTTATCACACACTACACCTTTTGTCGCCGATAGATAGGACAGATGGGAATCCTCTTTCTTTTACGAGTCCGCTTGTTGACGTTTTCAACTCTTCTTATAACTTTATTATGGTTGAAGAAGCCCCCCTCACTCACTCCCCCTTTTTCAATAAATAAGCCCCGCTTCCCTAACCCATAACCCTAAGGGGGCCCCCTCTCTGATAAGGAAGCAAAGGAAAGAATCTCCATTTTATGACAAATCTGGTTCGACTTCTCAACTGGAATCAAAATCTTTAGTTGGATTGCTACCATATTAAACCAAAAAAAATGGAACTCAAAGGCCATGGTTATAACAATGGCTTTCCTTTTTCCTTATACTATAAACCTTAACCAACAGCAATTGATTTACACGGGTCCCAGTCGGACTCTATCAACCAAAACTTTGACGCACAGTACAAAGATACCTGTAAGACAAACGAAAGACTGAAGGAAGATGGTAACCTATCCTTCTACAAAACCCCTACCGGTTGCATTGGTTAGCAGATCCCTGCATCATCGCTTGGGATCAGAGAATCCTTAGTGAGGAGATGATAAAAGGCCGATAAACCCACGTTTAGATGCTAAGATGAGTAATCACTCTAGAGGAACCTCTCAACAGCTCCCGTTCTTTTATGGGGTCAGACCAGCCCCTAGCTTGTTGATATCATTTACTGCATCTCCTAAGAGCTGATGACGGAATGGACCACTCACCTTTCTTCCTCTCCTTACCTATTATTATTATATTAAAGCGAGTTAAAAGCATGAAAGTTCCCGTCTTTCTAGTTCTCCTCTTCAAGTCAAGCCATCTCTCAATCGGTCAAGTGGTGCCCTTTGGGTCATAGAATATCTCGGCGCCTTTCGTTTTCTCGTTAGACGGATGACTGTCCCATTTCTGATAAAGACGGGATACGATCCACTTTGGAGCTGCTTCACTTAATGCGAGACTGGTGTTTTCCGACGTGGAAACGAAATATGGCAGTTCCAAGGTTCTGCAAGACTTGGATGAGTCCTCTATTGTTTCTAAAAGCTCTAAGTTTCTGGGTAGTGATTAGCGACCGGCATTAGCACACCAGCAACCTTCACGATGAATTGTCGGGTAGCGAGCGATGGTCCGTTAGCGTCTGCATGGCCTTTTGTTAGGGTTCCTGCCCCTTCCTTTTGCCACGGTAGAGACACGAGATATGCTTGGAGACAGGCGATATTGACACAGCATTTTGGCACGGTAGACATTTTGGTTAGAGATTTCTTTGGCCGCTAGGAGCTCACAACTTTGCTCGTGTCCACTATACAAACAATACACAATTGGCCAGTCCAGTTGTCAAGTCAGTACTACCTCTTGAAACCCAGCTCTTCGACCATGCTATGACTAGGGGAATACCCTTAACCATTAGTCCCATACCCTCCCTTAGTCTTTCGCTTTCTGTCCTAGGTTGTGAACCCGACATGGTTTGCGTGATTTCATATGGGTTTTTCAAGTGAAGCAGGTGACATATATAAGATAGAGCGCGTGGATCTCTTCAAAAGAAGTCACCCACTAGGAAAGCCGCTTAGATAGTATGCCTCGACCGGAAGACAGTCTGTCTTTCTCACAGTGCAGTTGACGTAGGGGAGTCAAGTTTTTGATGAATGAGAAGGTGATCCCTAATCGCATCGCTGTCCCCCTTTCTATACCTCAAACCTCTTCCACCGCCGAACCTCTTTCTGTTGCTCAATCGTCCACTTTAGATGAGACTACTCAACTAAATCAGTATTATACTCTAATAAATCTGATTCTGCGGCAGAGACAGAAGGTGTATCCTCTAAGGCAGACAATTAAGTGACATAAGTGGTCTCGTCTATAGCATCTGATGAAGCCTAGTTCTCGGTAAAGCAAGCTCTCGCCTCAGGCTCAGGAAATGGAAAGAGCATTTCAAGCCTCAAGTCACACAAGAAGGTCGGGCCTCAACCAAGAAAGAAAAACCCTTAGCCTTGCTCGAATAGGAGGGCAGAGCCCGATAGACCAACATAGGTTATGGTTACGCAATACAGAATGGAAGGTCTACGGCTTACTAAGACACTCGCCAATGGGCATCCAAAAGGAAAAGCAGAACCTTAGTCTTCGTCCCTTTCCCCATTATCAAACCGGAGATTCATCTTTCTGAATAGGGGAATTAGTAAAAGGATCAACCCACAAAGAAAGGATAGGGGAATAGGTATAGACCCGGGTTCCTCGATACAACCGAAAGAAGGAAGCGCTTTTAGCTTACTTTTTCTTTCATCCAAAGGTCTTCTTAGCTCCACGGAAAGTCTCACTCCCCAAGCAAGACTTCCCTAACAGCCATTAAGGCAGAGAGAGGAGAACTCAGTATGATGCCTTCTCTACCTCCTAATCCATTCTTTCACTCCACCTCTTCCCTACTTCTTGTTTTCATTATGGTGGTTTCCCTCTCTTTGACTTTGGAATATACAAGACTGGACCTTGACTTTTTCTATTTCTAATAGGTGTTGGTGTCTCTTCTTCCTTCTTATGAAATGTTTCATCGAGCCTCTTCTCGTCTGGTCTATGCGATGAACTCTTGTCATTGTTCAGTCTCTCTAAGTAAGTACTGTCATTGTTCGTGGTATTCCCTCCTGTCTGATTGCCATGCTTCTCTTGTTCTTCTTTCTTAGCTTGCATCTCTCTTCTCTCGAGTTCTTCTTTGATCTTTCTTTTTGTTTGTTTTCTTTCTTTGAGTCTTTTGATTTCTACTCTTAGTTTGATTTCAGTATCTTCTAATTCATTGACTTTAATTGGCTTAGTATCAATCCATTTTTTCTTCTTATTAAATATAGGTTTTCTTTTGTTTCCGAGATGTACTCCAAGTTTGACATAGGTTGTCTTTTCTCCGATTTCCCATTTATCCCAATCTATACTGAAGGCCGATGTGACATGACCTTCTTTTTTCCTCTCTATATCATCATATTGTTCCTCAAACCATGATTGATCAACCAATGATTTACTAATTCCCTTTTGTTTGAGAATGTTTTGTCCGTCTTGAGTCTGAATATTATATTATAGCTTTTTGGTGCTAAGAAAATGCCTTTATTGATAAGATATTAACACTTGAACTTTCCTAAATCTCTTTCTGAGAGAAAGTCTGATGGTAGTGGACTTCCTAGCACAACTGAGTCAGTGTCGGTATAGTAACAATCATCTCTTGAGATGAATGGATACATATAGATTCTTGCACATGCTGTGATTGCAGCTGACAATTGGACTGCGGATAACTTTGGTGCTTTCCATTCTGTGTTATCCAATTCCCTATTAGGTCGGTATGTCACTATCTAGTGATATTCGCTAATCTTAGTTCCATATTTGAAATGATTATCCTTGATATACTTCGTATATTGATCGTAATCACATATTACAGTGACATCACATTCTTGATTAATTCCAAATCGCCCATACAAAGAATTCATTAAAATCTTGTAAATATATGACATAGCGTCATTACCAGTTTTCTTTGCCTCTTGTCTTTTGTCAAATAGA